TTAATTGGATCGTTTCTTTGTGGATTCCTATACGAAGCTTTTGTAGATCTATCTCCGAGTATTCGTTTATCATTTCCTCCAAGAAGAGGAGTTCCTCTAATTCTATGAATTTTTCTATAATACTCTTTTCTTGAATATCATTCAAAAAAGTTTCGGATTGCCTAGTATTCCACCAATTCGTAACCCAAGATTCCAGAATTTTATTAAATGAGAGCGAAATCCACCCGGGCAAAAATACTATAGAGGCAAGATATAGAAGAGGAGTGAATGCTTTCTTTTTTGCCATTTTTTCATCTGTGAATTGTTAATGAACCCACCTCATTCGTCGACTGTATGCGATCTAATATGTCTTCTAATATGTCTATCAAGGATGAGTTCTATTCCAATTAGAAGGTATCGAACCTATGAATCTATTCAATGTTTTTTATTTGTGATTCCACGGTTAGTCCTTGAATCTAGAAAGAATACAGAAATAGAATAAGAATCTACTTCGAATTCGAATGAATAAATACTAAAAAAATATTGTTTCCAGATATTTCAATTCGTCAAATTCGAAGCAAGTGTCTCCTTTCGCTGAATGCCCGAAAGAACCACTTCAAGTAATGAATAGTATTCATTTTGAGACGAAAGAACTCTTTTTCTATCATTCTATTAAAATATCAAATATTTCGAAAAAATTTCACTGAATACCCATAGTCCAGGAATAGAATAATTGAGAAAAATTTCTGAAGAATATTTTGATGATCAAAAATGAGTAACAAAACAAGACAGAAATTGGATAGTTATCATTATAAGAGATCCAATTGTTGGGTCATTACGGAGTACAAAAGAAAGGAGAAAAGCCGATTGACAAAAAGAAATAATTTACAAGATATGATCTATCTCGATCGAAAGTGTCAATTCCAACAACTATTATTATTATTGGACTTAAATCAATTTCTTTTATTTTGAAATATTTTGATATATGGAATGAATCCTCAATTTGTTACTTGTTTTGTTACTGAATTGAGTTGAGTGGATTTCCATACGTATAAAAAAAGACCCTTTTTGTGGACAAAAAAAGGTTTCGTTTTATGGTTGTTCCGTATACGTCGGCTTTGACTCGAATGAGCGTTCTGAAGAAACTTCAGTTAAGTTATGTTATTGTTATAGAAAGGGTTCTTGAGTTTTTTCCCTCCTGCCGAGAAAGCATTACTTCTTAGTTCATTTCTCAAAATACTTCAATTGGTACACGCAAGAAATAGGCCAATTCAGCAGCTTTTTGTTCAATTTCTCCGGGAGTTAAATTCTCATCAGTACGAGTCAAGGGAATAGCTCCCTGGCCTCTGATTTCCATATAAAGGACACGACGAGCATAAATCCCCTCTTTTACTTCTATTCTGACGGACTGAATATCTTTTATAAGGAATCGGAGGAAGATGCGACGATTTTTTCCCGGAAATCCCCAACGAAAAATACATACTATTCCGTCTTTTCTATCGAATCGATCATAACCACTACCTACATTCCACAAAATTGTGCACCACAAATAGGAGCTAATAAAGAGACCCGCGATCCCATAGAAGGACATCACGATCCCTTGTGGAAAAAAAATGATTTGCTGAGCCGGAAATAAAGATATTAAATTTCTACCAAGATAACTGGAAATTCCAACCAATAAGAATCCTAATGAGCCTAAAAAAAGGATAAAGGCCCAGCAGAAATTACTTGTTTTTCGAGACCCTGTTATAAGTTCTATCCATATACGTTCTGATCGCCAACTCATACTTAATCCGGTTGCATTTTTTTGGAATTGAGAGACTAAGACAAATAAATTTGACTTTCCTCTTTTTGTTTCCGAAATAACTCTCATCAACTAGTACTCTTTTGATGTGAACCCTTAGGAATAATTTAATTCATCAAATTGGTTAGATCTAAAATAATAACATCCCCCTCATATGATTCCCTTATCGATATCGACATAGAGACATTGACTTTATATTTCAAACACCCGCTGATCTTGATCTATTTGAAAATAGCTAGAATTCATTTACCCATATATCATTTTATTTTCTGCATGCATAAGAGCTCTTTCATTTATGTTCGGCTGAACCGCATATTCGATTATATTCCACTAAATAAATATCTGTGTTATGATACAAGTCTAAGTTTTGAACCAAAACAATGGATGAGATTTAGTCCCATCGGATTTAAACAATCTTATTTTTTTGAACATGAAGAGATAAAGAAGCCATTGCAATTGCCGGAAATACTAGGCCTACTAAAGGCACAAAAATAGAGGGAAAGTTGAAAGTTGTCATAGAATGGGTACCTCGATTTACTAGTTGTACCTGTTATTGTTATAAAGATATCTTATACTAATTATAATTCTTAATTAAATAATAATTCTAAATTCTAATTAGTATAAACCTAAGTATATATATATCTAAGTGAGTATATATAATATAATAAGTGCAAGGAATCTAGAACTAAATAAATGGACTTATTCATCTTTCTACCTGAAATATATGTATGATAATCGAATTTATTATTATTCTTCTTTTCTTCTTCTTTTGTTGGTGTCTTTTAATTTAATAAAGAAAGAGTTTCTTACAAATTACTGAAAGATTCGTTAGAATCCGATTCAACAGGGATTCTTAGTCAAAATGGGGATTCTGACTAGATATAGAAAGATAGAAAACTCTATATTTTCTATTTATTTAAATTATCTATAGATACGTAAGAAGGTAAGATGAAATTCGTCAAATAAAAGGAATTTTACGAATGGAGCAATTCACTCTTTTATCTTGTTAATGGAAGCTCCCTGATTGCTAATCAGGGATAGAGGTAAAAAAAGAATTATCTGCAATTTTTTATTCTTTCTACAATTTGATCTTATACCACCACATAAAACCCTATTCTTATGATTTTCTTATGATTTTGACTTTGATTCCGATAAACTAACTACTTGTTTACTACAAACAAAATAATTGAGCTTAATGCTCTACTTGATTGAATTTTGATTCAAAGGAAAGAAAGCGTGGAGATGAAATAACTCACTCAGAACGCCTTTTAAAGGATTACGTGGTACAATTAAATCGAATAAGCCTTTCTGGAATAAATATTCGGCCCCTTGTGAACCTTCAGGTACTGTTTTATTCAATGTTTGCTCAATTACTCTTTTACCCGCAAATGCAATGTAGGCATTGGGTTCGGCAATAATGATATCCCCCAACATACCAAAACTAGCCGTCACCCCACCAGTAGTAGGTGATGTAAGGATTGATACATAGAATAACTTTTTATTTGATTGATAATCATATAAAGCAGAAGATATTTTAGCCATTTGCATCAAGCTCAAACTTCCTTCTTGCATGCGTGCCCCTCCGGAAGCACACACTATAATAAGAGGTAGAAATTTTTTGGTAGCATACTCGATCAAACGGGTAATTTTCTCCCCAACTACGGATCCCATACTACCCCCCATAAACTGAAAATCCATAACCCCAATTGCTGTGGGAATACCGTTTAGTTGGCCTATGCCTGTTTGAACAGCCTCAGTTAATCCTGTTTTTCTTTGATAAGAATCGATACGATCTTTATAAGGCTCCTCCTCCGAATGAAATTCAATCGGATCCAGAGAGACCATGTCTTCATCCATAGGATCCCAAGTGCCTGGATCAATCGAAAGTTCGATTCTATCTGAACTACTCATTTTCAAATGATATCCACATTGTTCACAAATATTTATTTTTGACTTCAAAAATTTCTTATAATTTAATCCATAACAATTTTCGCATTGAACCCACAAATGCCTGTATTTTTTAGTTACATCGAGATCATTAGAACTTTCTCTTAGAGTTAAATGACTATCATTAGTGCTGGTTCTTATACCGGAACTCTTGCTTTTATTCCTATTTCTACTTTCACCACAAATGGAACTATAAATGTAACTGTCACTGTAATTGTCACTACCACTTAAAATGTAAGTATCAATACAGATTTGAGAATAAAGATAACTGTCAATGCAATTAGTAATGTGATTATTCCAACTATATTGAGTATCATACATGTAACGATAATAGGAGGGATCCTTACTCTTAGATCCATTATTCAGATAACTCGAATTACGAGAACTAGAAAAAGAACTTTCTAGTTCACTCATAAAAGAATGATCAGTGTCAATCTCAAAAATATGATTTTCAATATCAAAATATATGGAATAACTGTCCCCATTATTATCCCTAACTAAAAAAGTGTCATCAGAAATGAAATTCAGAATGTCCTTGACGCCGAATAAATGATCAACATTACTGTAACTAGAACTGTCATTATCACTCCAACTAGGAATGTTTTTATCCGTATCATTTATCTTTGGATTTTGAGTTTCCCTGGAATTTTCAATAGGACCAAGACTGTCCATCGATTTACTTAGCCCACACCTGTGTTCTAATTCTTTCTTAGATAGCATCGAATTGAACCACCATTTTTCCATAGAGTTTTCTTTCTCCCTATTTACATGAAAATACAATAGATGAATAGTCATTCGATGAAAAATCATTTATTTAGTTGAATATCTTATGTCCTATCAGAATAAACATATAAATCCAATCACTAGGATTATTAACTAATAAGGAGTGTGAGTATTAAAAAAACGGATTCTCTTTTGTGGGAATCCGGGGTAGCCCTTCCTATTCTATTCTATAGGAATATGATGGAACCCCTTTTTCAATTATTTTTCAATTATAAATATAAAGGGCCGTTTCTCCTATGTTGTGTCAAATTCGCATCGAAAAAAGAAGAACTATTTGTTCTCTCCTATGAACTATTTTTTTTTTGTAAAATCTCGTCTAATAACTAATAAGAAGTAATAAGTTCAGTTTCTATTGCAAGACGAAACGAAAAGGACAATATACGGATGGGTAGAAAGAGTTGTTATACTTAGCTCGATCCGTGAAAACTACAGGATAGAAAAGAATGCATACACCAATCCTAAGGATTCATTTTGGATCCAACATAAG